CTATTTCTGCATCTCCCTGACCAAATCCACCCACATTAGGATTACTTGTTAATGGTTGATCAAGTTTGATAGATTCGCCCTCTGAAACACGAAGTTCTGGTCCTGGAGGGATAATATCAACCACTTGGCGTCCATCCAATGCATCCGTTATGGTTATTTCGTACCCCCCTTTTTCTTTTCGTATGATTTTGCTTACTATACCCGCTGCTGTAGCATTATAAACCGTATTGTTACTTTTTGTCCCGTCGGGATAAATCTGGCCCCTTCCCCTGTTACCACCTACGTATATTGGGTATTTTAAGAAGTGAACATCTTTATTAGTCGCGGGATCCGGGGAAAGAATAGGAAAGGTGATTTCACTATATTTCTTACCAGGAACAGGCCCTATCACAAGAATATTTTTTTTAGTGGGGCCGTAATTCTGAAAAGATAGATTGCCTATCTTTTCTTTCATCTCGGCAGAAATACGACTGAGGGGGGCTAATTCAAACCCTTCCGGTAAAATAAGAACGGCCCCTACATTCAACCCCCCCTTTTTACCATTAGCAAGAACTTGTTTCAGTTGCATATCATAAGGAATTCTAACAACTGCTTCAAACACAGTATCAGGAAGTACCGCTTGCGGAACCTCAATATCCACAGGTTTATTAGCTAAATGGCAATTGGCGCATACAATACGACCAGTGGCTTCTCGTGGATTTTCAAAACCCTGCTGCGCAAAAATGGGATATGCATTTGAAATGGAGGCCCGAGTTATTATATATATCATGAGTGATACGGAAATGAATCGAGTAATCTCTTCCTTTATCGAAGAAAAAGTATTTCTAATTTGCATGGTCCAATCGTTGATCCCGAAAATTTCTACAATAAAATTGGGTAGGTCGCTAGTATAGTTCCCTATCCACGATTTTGCTATTTACTGAAATAATTTTACTGGAATATAGGAGGAATCCTCTGAATGGGTAGAAAGAGTAAGGTAAGTACGACCTGGAATGCTTTGCTTAGGTACAAAGTAAGAAACATTCTAATTGACTCGTTTTTCAGTCATTCATTGAATGATAAATCACTACAAGTGACGGAGATACACGATTTAAATAAAGGAAAATCCAATATTTGAAAATTGTATCTAGAATGACTGGAAAAGTGGAAACAAGACCAGATATAATTTGATCATTATGAAAAAATCCAAAATCGTTATAGACATAGCCAATCATTAGTTCCCAACCGTGGGGCGAATGGAATCCGATACATAAATCGGTTACTAAAAGAATGGAAAAGGCTTTTATTGTGTCACTTAAATTATATAGGAATTCTTGAACCCAAGAATTAAGAAAAACAAGTTCTTCATTACCCAGAATAGAATAAGCACTTAGAATAACGAAACAGATTAGATTTGTCGAGAAGTGCAAAATTGTATGGATATGCTCCTCATCGTGTATCTTGATCAATTGGATTGTTTCTTTGTGGAGCCCCATACGAAACTTTTGTAGATGTCTTTCCGGGAATTCCTTTACCATTTCATCCAAGAGAAATAGCTCCTCTAATTCTATGAATTTTTCTAGAATACTCTTTTCTTGAATATCGTTCAAAAAAGTTTCGGATTGCCTAGTATTCCACCAATTAGTAACCCAAGATTCTAGACTTTTATTAAATGAGAGAGTGATCCACCGGGGCAAAAAGACTACAAATACTATAAATGAAAGATATCGAAGGGGAATAGATGCGCTCTTTTTTGTCATTTTTTCATCTGTGAATTGTCACCTCATTCGTTGACTCTATGCGATCTAATATTTCTATCAAGCATAAGTTCTATTATAAGGTATCGCGCCTATTAATTATTAATTTATTAATCGAGCCCCCATTTTTTAGTTGTGATTCAGAGGTTAGTCCTTGAATCTAGTGTAGAAAAAATACAGAAATAGAAGAAGAATCCACTTCGAATTCGAATTCAAATGAAGAAATAATAAAAAAATAGATTGTTTCCAGATATCTTAATTGATCAAATATTCGAAGTAATTACTCCTCTTTGATGAATGCCCGAAAGATTCAAATAAAGATTCCAATAATGAATATTTTTCGGATTTCGAAATGAAAGAACTCCCTGTTTATTAAAAAAGAAAATATCCAATTATTAAAAAAGAAAATAGCAAATATTTCGAAAAAAAAAAATTGACAGACAAAAACAAAAAAGGTTTCGTTTTATATTATGAACGCCACGTACACGTTTGCCTTGCTTTTGCCCCACGAGGCGTTCTGAAGAAACTTTAATTAAGTAAGTTATGCTTATAGAAAAAAGAGGATTCTTAGGGGTTTTCCTCTTGCTGAGAAAGCATTTTTTTGCAGTTTCTTTTTTCAAAATACTTCAATTGGTACACGCAAGAAATAGGCCAATTCCGCAGCCTTTTGCTCAATTTCCCGTGGAGTCAAATTCTCATCAGTACGAGTCAAGGGAACGTCTCCCAGGCCTCTGATTTCCATATAAAGGACACGACGAGCATAAATACCCTCTTTTACTTCTATTCTGATGGACTGAATATCTTTCATAAGGAATCGTAAAAAGATGCGGCGATTTTTTCCAGGAAATCCCCAACGAAAAATGCACACTATTCCTTCTTTTCTATCAAATCGATCATAACCGCTACCTACATTCCATGTAATTGTGCACCACAAATAGGAACTAATAAAGAGACCCGCGATCCCATAGAAAGACATTACGATCCCTTGTGGGAAAAAAAGGATTTGTTGAGACGGAAAGAAGGATATCAAATTCTTATCAAGATAACTAGAAATTCCAACCAATAAGAATCCTAATGAACCTAAAAAAAGGATAAACGCCCAGCAGAAATTACTTGTTTTGCGAGATCCTGCTATAAATTCTATCCATATATATTCTGATCGCCAACTCATACATAGTAGATCCAGTTGCATTTTATGGAATAACAAAAAAAAAATTGCACTTTACTTTTTTTTCCGAAGTAACTCTCATCAACTAGTACTATTCTGATGTGAACTTTTAGTAGTAATTAATCGAATTGGTTAGATATAATAAAATAAAAGCATCCCCTTCATATGATTCCCTATCAATAGCTACATACATATGGATAGATTTACTTTAATTTCAGACATGAGTTCGGATCCCAGCCTATTTTTTTTTTTAATTGCTAGAATTCGTCTGTCCATATATCATGTTTACGCATGTATAAGATCTTTTTCATTTATGTTCGGAGAAAGCCACCCGTTATTCTTATACAATATTCTACTAAATGGATATCCTTGTTCGCTAAGTCTTGAAAAAAAAAAAAACTAGATGAGATTTGACCACATCAGATTTAAAAAATCTTTTTTTTTTGAACATGAAGAGATAAAGAGGCCATTGCAATTGCCGGAAATACTAGGCCCACTAAAGGCACAAAAAGGGAGGGTAAGTTGTTGAGAATTGTCATAGAATGGGGTACCTCGATTTAATATTTGTACCTGTTATTGTTATAAGGATATCTTATAATAATTATAATTCATATTATAATTCGTATATTAGTATACTAAGTATATCGAAGTGAGTATATAGAATAAGTGCAAGCAATGTCGAACTAAATAAACGGACTTATTCATCTTTCTACATGAAATAGATGTATGTATGATAATCCACTTTCTTTATTATTCTTACTTCTTTTATTTTTATTCTTATATTGTTCTTATCTTCTTCTTCTAATTTCTTTTTTAATAAAAAAAGAGTCTCTTAAAAATTTAAAAATCTCTGAAAGATTCGTTAGAATCCGACCCAAGAGCAGGAATTCTTATAAAAAGGGGACTTCTTGGGAGATATAGAAAGATGCAAGATTCTATATTTTCTATATTTGAAATATATACATATAGAAGAGGCGAACAGAACACGAAATTCGTTTTATTTGCCTTGCCTCCTAATTCGAAGGAAGAACTCGCTGTTTATGTTGTTGTTTTTTTACCGATATTGCTAATCAGCAATATCGGTAAAAAACAACAATTATCCGCATGATTCTTTCTACAATTAAAGCTTATGTCACCAAATAAAAATGCATTTTTTCGGTTTTTTTATTTTGATTCTGATAAACTAACTAACTAGTTGTTCGCCACAAAAAAAAGTTGAACTCAAGACTCTACTTGACTCTACTTGATTGAATTTTTATTGAAAGGAAAAAAGGCGTGGAGCTGAAATAGCTCACTCAGAACACCTTTTAAAGGGTTACGTGGTACGATTGGATCGAATAAGCCCTTATGGAATAAATATTCAGCCGCTTGTGAACCTTCAGGTACTGTCTTATTCAATGTTTGTTCAATTACTCTTTTACCCGCAAATGCAATATAGGCATTGGGTTCGGCAATAATGATATCCCCCAACATACCAAAACTAGCTGTTACTCCACCAGTAGTAGGAGATGTAAGAATTGATACATAGAATAACTTTTTATTTGATTGATAATCATATAAAGCAGAAGATATTTTAGCCATTTGCATCAAGCTCAAACTTCCTTCTTGCATGCGTGCCCCTCCGGAAGCACACACTAGAATAAGAGGTAAAAGTTTATTGGTAGCATACTCGATCAAACGGGTGATTTTCTCGCCTACTACGGATCCCATACTACCCCCCATAAACTGAAAATCCATAACCCCAATTGCGACGGGAATCCCGTTTAGTTGACCTGTACCTGTTTGAACAGCCTCTGTTAATCCTGTTTTTTTTTGATAAGAATCAATACGATCTTTATAAGGTTCCTCTTCTGAATGAAATTCAATGGGATCCAGAGAAACCATGCCGTCATCCATCGGATCCCAAGTACCTGGATCAACCGAAAGTTCGATTCTATCTGAACTACTTATTTTCAAATAATATTCGCATTGTTCACAAATATTCATTTTTGACTTCAAAAATTTCTTATAATTTAATCCATAACAATTTTCACATTGAACCCACAAATGCCTGTATTTTTGAGTTACATCGAGATTATTCGAACTTTTTCTTATAG